ATTAGGACCATCATACTTGCTGACCATCGATGAACTGATCGGATTAACCAACCAAAGTTAGCTTCCGTCATTATGTATTGAACAGAAGCAAAAGCCTCCGTAACGGTCGGACGGTAGTAAAAAGTCATAGCAAACCCTGTAGCGACTTGTACTAAAAAACAAGTAAGCGTAATTCCTCCTAGACAATAAAATATGTTGACATGAGGAGGAACGTATTTACTAGTTATATCATCTGCAATCGCCTGAATCTCGAGACGCTCTTCGAACCAATCGTAGACTTTATTGAGATAGGTAAACCAAGGGGACTCCCCCTCTGAGAACCGTATATGAGAATTTCATCTCGTACAGCTCAAACAAAAAAACCCAAAAACAGGTTAAAAGAGGTATGGAATAGAAAATTGGAAACTTCTTAATCTTTTGATTCAATTTTCGCTAAAAATACGAAAGAGTAAAAGTAAGAAAGCTCTTTTTTTTTGTTATAATTAGAATGTCAAAAAATCAAGTAGGCTCACTTGTCTTTCTGTTGATCGTTCCAGGCCTCTTGAATCTTCTATTTCCCTATTTTTTTCTTTCATCTGTTATTTTAATTTGTATGTAATGTAGCTTTCCTTTTGTTTTCTTTATTATTGATAGGAATTTTCTTGTTAAGACCCTAGGAATCAATTGAAACCTTAAATTCATACTAGAACCACGATGATTCAATAAAACCTTCAAGCTAAGTCAAGGATTCCCTGAGTAAGAACCATTGGATCATCATTTATTCAACGAGTAGAATCGATATAATGACTAAAACTAGAAAGAAAAGTTTGTTCTTTGAGCAAAATCAAAGCAGAAACGGGAATTTGAAAGAAGAAAACTCTTTCAATTGAAAACTTTTTTCTTTGGAAAAATTTGAGGAATCCGGCCACGAGGTCTGAATATTAAGTATGAATCATAGTTCAAATACTTCGTGATATATTTCATATATTCCGTGCTCCAGATACTAGAATGAATATCCGACGGGGTAAAACCATCTCTATCAAGACGACAGACCCACTCTCTGTACTCTCAATAGGATCAATTATAACAAGTCACACACTCATATTCCGGAAATACAGAAACACAAAAATTTCGCGGTCGAACTACCAAAAAAGAATAAGCTAAAATAAAAAAGCCGAGGCCTAAATGCATCGTTTTTTGTATTTTTATTTAAAAGCTAGGGTTCTTATAAATCTAATTCAGTGAAATTCCGTCCAGTAAAACGGAAGAATTATAAATCTCCAAAATAATAGATAGGAATACCGCAAATAGAGCCATTGCGACACCCATCAAAGGAGTAGTTCCCCATCCAGGAGCTACTTTACCATATTCCGAATTCAATGGTTTCAATAAAGCCCCTACAGACGTCCGTCTTGGACCAGATCTAGAACTACCCTCAACAGTTTGTGCAGCCATAAATCCTATTTTGTATTCATTGAGATCTGTTGACTTTGTATACCATTCCGTTGTAAATAAACAATCTTATCATAGATCCATTGTGGTCTTGAAATTATATAATAATGGAAACAGCAACCCTAGTCGCCATCTCTATATCTGGATTACTTGTAAGTTTTACTGGGTACGCCTTATATACTGCTTTTGGGCAACCCTCTCAACAACTAAGAGACCCGTTCGAAGAGCACGGGGACTAGTTGAAGTAATGAGCCTCCCAATGTTGGGAGGCTCATTACTTCAATTCAGATAATGAAAAATCATTTCATTTTTTAGTTGGAACTTTAGGTGGTTCGCGAAAAAAGATAGCGAAAAAAATGATCCCTAGAGTCGAGACTAAGAGGAATGTATAAACCAATGCTTCCATAAATTTGATCGCGGTTTACAATTATAGCTTCCATACCTGTTTATTGGGGATCATCTCCCCGATTAAAGAAAAAAAAAAATCAAAGAAAAGGCGAAAGGGCGGAGATTTAAATCCAGACTTTTTCAGTATCCTATGTAAAATCACAAAGAGAAAATAGAAGTGAGAAGCGAAAAATAACAGAGCAATGCTGCATCAGACTACTTGTCTTCTTGTAGTTGGATCTCCAAGTTTTTGGAATGCTCCAAATTCCACTTGAGCATCCAAATCTGGGTCAATACCAGCAAAAACATCTCTGAATAAGGTTCTAGCACCATGCCAAATGTGCCCGAAGAAGAAGAGCAGAGCAAAGGAAGCATGTCCAAAAGTAAACCAACCTCTTGGACTGCTACGAAAAACACCATCGGATTTCAAAGTAGCACGATCTAATTCAAAAATTTCACCCAATTGGGCACGTCTAGCATATTTTTTCACAGTCGCAGGATCACTATAACTCACTCCGTTCAGTTCGCCACCATAGAACTCAACGGTTACGCCTACTTGTTCGACACTATACTTCGATTCTGCCCTTCTAAAGGGAACATCGGCTCTAACAATTCCATCTCCGTCTACCAAAACAACTGGAAATGTTTCAAAAAAAGTAGGCATGCGACGTACAAAAAGTTCACGCCCTTCTTTATCTCTAAAGATAGGATGTCCTAACCACCCGACAGCTATTCCATCTCCGTTATCCATTGAACCCGCTCTGAATAATCCCCCTTTCGCTGGATTATTTCCGATGTAATCATAAAAAGATAATTTTTCAGGAATTTTAGACCAAGCCTCTGATAAACTTTGATTTTCGGCTAGTCCAGCGCTAACCCTTCGATATATTTCTTGCTGAAAGTATCCCTGATCCCATTGATAACGGGTGGGACCAAATAATTCGATAGGAGTAGTTGCTGAACCATACCACATAGTTCCAGCAACAACAAAAGCTGCAAAAAAGACAGCAGCGATACTGCTGGAAAGAACGGTTTCAATATTGCCCATACGTAATCCTTTATATAGACGTTGGGGCGGGCGGACACTAAGATGGAATAAGCCTGCTAATATGCCCAATGTCCCTGCTGCAATATGATGAGAGGCTATTCCTCCTGGAACAAAGGGATCAAAACCTTCCACACCCCACGCGGGATTTACAGATTGTACCTTTCCAGTTAGTCCATATGGGTCGGACACCCATATTCCAGGACCATACAATCCTGTTACATGAAATGCGCCAAAGCCAAAGCAAGCCACTCCTGAGAGAAATAAATGAATTCCAAAGATCTTAGGCAAATCCAAAGAAGGTTTTCCTGTGCGTTCATCACCAAATATTTCTAGATCCCAATACACCCAATGCCAGATAGCTGCCAAGAAGCACAAGCCAGAGAACACAATATGCGCCCCGGCTACACCTTCGTAACTCCAAACCCCCGGATTCGTTATCGTCCCTCCTGTAATACTCCAACCGCCCCATGAATTGGTTATTCCTAAACGAGTCATGAAGGGTATAACGAACATACCTTGTCTCCACATTGGATCGAGAACAGGGTCGGAGGGATCAAAAACTGCTAATTCATATAAAGCCATTGAACCGGCCCAACCAGCAACCAGAGCTGTATGCATTATATGAACAGAAAGCAAACGACCGGGATCATTCAATACGACAGTATGAACACGATACCAAGGCAAACCCATGGTAATACCCCTTTATCAACAAAAAATAGACACTATGTAACTTTATTGCATTGAAAAAACTATGCTATGGACCCCCTTTTTTTTTCAGTGGATTATCTCGGAAAAAGGGGTTACTATTTGTTCTATTCTTTTAGTAAAAATGGAACAATTGGGTTCATAGGAAAAAAGAGAAGCAGATCTATTCTATACTCGATAAGTACCAATACGCAATGGGGGTTTATTCCCTTTTCGAAGAGCGCATGCATCCATATTTAGTCATCATTCAAAGTACCTATTCGTAAAAATTTTCTTTGTTTTCCTTTATTTTATGAACTTATTCTATCTATGTAGAAAATATGACGATAAAGCTAATATTATTAAAATAATAAAACCATTATTACGTTTCCACATCAAAGTGAAATAGAGTACTTAATTCTTTTTTCTTTCAGTTTATGCCTATTGGTGTTCCAAAAGTTCCCTTTCGAACTCCCGGAGAGCGAAATCCAACTTGGATTGACATATAGTGCGCCCTGTCAGATATATTGGGTCATATGGGATTTCCCCATTCTCTCCCCCGATCGAGATATCCTCTCTTTCGCCCCCAAAAAAAGCGATTGAATCATCAAAAATTTGTAACGTGAAGTGCAATGAAATGCAATTAGATCCGTTTTGTGAAGAGGTATCCAGATTAATATTAGCAATTCAAATAATTTATGGTCGACTTGGCTGGACCAATAAAATTAAGTATCCAGGCTCCGTTTAGAAAAACCCAATTGGTAATATATCTATTATTAGGACTTATAGATATCATAAACATTAGAAAGAAATTATTAAATAGCACTGATCCCAAACAGTTAATCAATCGAATAATAAATAGAATGGATACGTCGAATATTTGGCGGAAGACATAAAAGAAATGAATTGCAAAATTGAGAAAAAATGAAAAAAAAAAAAAACAAAGACGTGGTATTGGGGTCATTTGTCCTATATGTGCAAATCAAAATCGGGCGGATCCTTACTCGGAGTAGAGCATAAACCTAAAAAAATGGAAGAAGCCCATTCAGGAACAAGAAAATGGCATCGTTATTTTTGGATTGGATCTCGATGAAAAAATACATCAATGAAAAGTTAGTGCGATAAAACTGTTTTTTATATTCTAATATTTTAGGAAAACCGGCCAAACGCATCGTTCTTCAAAAATGAAAGAGAAGCCCCTTCCTTCATTAGAAGGAGTCCGCTATAAAAAAAGAAAGAGGGCTGGAAGCTACACATTGATTTTTTTTCGCAAGTTTTAGTTTTGTTGAACCGTATGCATCAAAAGGTGCCCGTACGGCTCCTAAGGGATACAATTTTATCCGAATCAACCGACTTTATCGAGAAAGATTAATTTTTTTAGGCCAAGCGATTGATAGCAATGTTTCGAATCAACTTATTGGTCTTTTTGTATATCTCAGTTCGGAGAGTGATACCAAGGATCTGTATTTGCTTATAAACTCTCCCGGCGGATGGGTAATACCTGGAATAGCCATTTATGATACTATGCAATTTGTGCGACCAGATATACAGACAATATGCATGGGATTAGCCGCCTCAATGGGGTCTTTTATCCTGGTCGGAGGAGCAATTACCAAACGTCTAGCATTCCCTCACGCTTGGCGCCAATGGGTTTTTTATTTAAGAGAAAAAAGAAGACTATGCCTTCGCCATATGAATTATTAATATTTAAGTAATATTAGCATGGCACTTCGAATTCGATATGCAAATTTTTTATTGTTTTTCAAAATATTAGATTATGTATCGAAAGAGTAGTATGAGATAAAGGAAGGGTATTTCCGATTTTATCTTACCTATCGTAGGTCGATTTCAGCGTCACAAACTTTTTTCACACCGGCAGGTTATTAACAAAATTTATGTTATGAAAGAGTACGAAAAAAAAAAAAGAAACTTTGGGATTGCTGAATCACAGACGAAATAAATATATTAAAGCAACGGGGCCATCATAGTATTTTTGAACTCCTCCGAAAAAAAAAGAAGGGTGGTAATTGGATCATTTACCGATCTGGGTATAATAGATCCCACATTTTCGCTTTCTTCGATGAAAGGTAAAAAAATTCCATTGTGGAGCCGTATGCAATGTGAAAAAAATGCCCGTACGGTTGTTCAATTCTATCTTTTTCTTATTTTATTCTTTATCTCTTCGCCTTGCCTCCTCGTGCGAGATACAGGAACCTTTGATTGTGTTATATTATATGATCAGGGTAATGATCCATCAACCTGCTGCCGGTTTTTATGAGGCACAAACGTCCGAACTTATCCTGGAAGCGGAAGAACTACTGAAACTGCGCGAAATCCTTACAAGGGTTTATGTACAAAGAACAGGCAAGCCCTTATGGGCTGTATCCGAAGACATGGAAAGGGATACTTTTATGTCAGCAACAGAAGCCCAAGCTCATGGAATTGTTGATTTTGTAGCGGTTGGATAAAAAATAGCAGTGATTTCGTGCAAATATACGATTTAAGATTTTATCTTCTTAATTACTTAATTAAGGGTTTAATATTCTATTAATATATTGAAATCGAATAAATTCATAATCATCCGGTTAGGATCAATCTAAACCAGCCCATAATGTATAATTCAGCATGCCAACTATTAAACAACTTATTAGAAACCCAAGACAGCCAATCAGAAACGTCACGAAATCCCCCGCTCTTGGGGGATGCCCTCAGCGTCGAGGAACATGTACGAGGGTGTATGTGCGACTCGTTTAAATCATGGGCTGAGACAAAACAAAAGAAAAAACAATTTTTCCAGTATCAATGATCAGTACCGGTGAATCGGATAGAATGGAAGAACTCCATTCACTATCTAAAAAAGATGGATCTATCATATCTTTCTATTGTGTATGAAATTTATGGTTTCAATTGGTGCAAATTAAATCACCTGAATTTTCAATTTAAGATGAGAAAGAATTCCCCATTGGTAACAAATAGTTACCCATTAAGCGGGGGAAATCCTATTTTAAAAAGTAGAAATATTATGTTTAGAAGAACGGACTCACAAGGTCAGCTACCCAACCAATCTTCATAATTAAATACCGTTACTGTATAAGGTATATCTCATTATGAAATTATGAAAGACCCATTACTGGAAAATTCATGGGTAGAGCCAAAGAGTGGTAACTGTACAAGTTACCAATAAAATGAAGGAAAGGGCTCCGGTGTATAGAGAAGACCTCACCGTTTAAGAAGTAACCATAGAGACGATGGAACCCACAATTTCTTTAGCTATTTCTATTTTTTTTTCCAATGCCTAGAAAAAAGGAAAAAAGCGTGGTAGGGAAGGTTATAGTAGCAAAAGCCATTGGAATTTTTATTTTATAAATTGGAAGAATCCGTTTTGTTATTAATAGACTAGGAAGGGGGAAAAGAATAACTGAAAGAAAGGAAATCCATTAGTTATTCATTAAAGTTTCATTTACTCAATGACCAGAATTAGACGAGGATATATAGCTCGGAGACGTAGAACAAAAATGCGTTTATTTGCATCAAGTTTTCGCGGGGCTCATTCAAGACTTACTCGAACAATTATTCAACAGAAAATAAGAGCTTTGGTTTCGGCGCATCGTGATAGAGATAGGAAAAAAAGGGATTTTCGTCGTTTGTGGATCACTCGAATAAATGCAGTAATTCGCGGGGCGGGGGCATCCTATATTTATAGTAGATTAATACACAATCTGTATAAGGGGCAGTTGCTTCTTAATCGTAAAATCCTTGCACAAATAGCTATATCAAATAGGAATTGTCTTTATATGATTTCCAACGAGATCATAAAATAAGGGGATTGGAAGGAATCCGCCAAACTTTTTGAAATGGAATTCTCTGGAGAATGAACTCCGGGAAGGTAGAGTAGAAATTAGTATGATAAAATCTGATAATATGATAAAGTCGTCAAAATGAGCGAACACGCCCGATAAAAAAATTTGTTCCTCTTACCCGATTCTTTTTTTTCTTACGACACGAATGATTCTCGGATTTTTTGAACAAAACGTCCATCTGTTTTTGAGTTCGGATTAGAATTTTGATTCAATTGAAAAGTAAGCCTATTTTTTTCTGTTCCTAAAACCAGGAGTTCTGGTGGTTGACTCCCTTCTTTCAAATTGTTTCTCATTATTAAGAAAAGGTAACGAAGATAAAATACGAGCTTGTTTTATAGCAATAGTAATTAATCGTTGTTCTTTTAAGGTTAATCTATTCACCCGTCTAGATAATATTTTTCCTTGTTCACTAATAAATCGACTAATTAAACTCATGTTTCTATAATCAATTCGATCCCCCGATTGGATCGGGGGCAAACGCCTACGAAAAGATCGCTTGGATTTAAGAAAGAGTCGCTTGGATTTATCCATAATTTGTTTATTCCTTATCCCTAAAATACTATTTCGATCAAATCAAAAAAAAATTATAGAAGAAATTCATAGGATTGGGTTTGTCTATATTTATTTAGTTGTTTTTATTTCAATATATGAAATAATAGAAATATATATCTAAATTTTTTTCATGTTCCTTGAAAGGGTGACACCCAAGCACTCGGTTCGATCTATATCTATTTCTTTATCTCCCCATGAATTGTATGTTTGAAACAATACGGACAGAATTTTCTCAATTCCAATCGACTAGGTGTATTGTGTCGATTCTTTTGAGTAATATATCTGGAAATACCCGTTGATTCCTTATTAACACCGTTTCGAACACAACCGGTACATTCCAAAATAACCCTTACTCGAACGTCTTTACCCTTGGCCATGAACCTCCTTTGGGTTTTTGATTCACCCAACGTTTCTATTTTCCGATCCGAAGTGGCTAACAACTCAAAATCAAATTATGAAATAAAGATTTTGTTGCAATTAATATAGTAAATAATAAGTAATACAACAATTTCGAAAGCGATTTCTAATCGCAATACAGTATTTCATTTAAGTATCTTGTATTGCATGATACTCTTATTCTAGTCACATTTCCCTTTTGTTTTCTTTTAACTCTATTATTAATTTGATTCTTAATTTAATTGGAGCCTTAACCCGAATTTAACTGAGGTTGAATCCACTTTTTTCTTTCTCTTTACCCCCGTATTCAATCTATCTAATTCGAAAAAAAAAAAGACGGGAAAGAGAGATTAGTCACAAATATTTGACTCTATCTCTAATCTTCTTCACCCCTTTCCATATCAATAACTAGAATGAAAAAAAAGGAAATGTCAACGCATCTGGGAAGAAACGATTGATTTCTATCAATAAACCTGCTAAAGACCCGAACCAGAGAGTACTTAGTACCGGTGCCACGGAAAGATATGTTTTAAAATCTCGCATTGAGAATCCTCCTTCTTTTTTTTATATTCCATATTGTAATACATTATGGTAAGAGATGTATATGTAGTTAAAGACCACTTGTATTTGTGTGTGGAATCCCCAATTCAACTTGACATGTGAAATGATTCGGTAGAGAAGGTTTTCTTTTTCTTAAAGCAAAAAAACGGGTCCCTTTGCGCCTGAGAATTCCCGAGAAAAATATTAATTTATTATTATATGTTATATGATATGAGACCAAGAGGAAGAAATGGCAAGATACATTTTGCATAGAAAGGAAGGAAATGGAAATAAAATAAGGATGTGGAAAACAAGACGGGGATTTTCTACAATGATACTGTAGACCAGTTGAAAGGGATGTAGCGCAGCTTGGTAGCGCGTTTGTTTTGGGTACAAAATGTCACGGGTTCAAATCCTGTCATCCCTACCTATTATTGCTCCTCGAAGCAGTAACCAGAGATACATTTTAGAGCGATTCAATTTGGACATACATAATACATAATTTTCAATTTTATGATAGTATACATATGCAAGAAGTATTTATTGGGGTTGAAATTTTTTGGGGGGTTCTATACTATATAAAAAAAAGAATCCCCTTCTTTACAGTCTTTTCCGTTGTGGTGAGAAAGCGCTCTTAGTTCAGTTCGGTAGAACGTGGGTCTCCAAAACCCAATGTCGTAGGTTCAAATCCTACAGAGCGTGATTCTGCTCTTGTCTTGTTAGATCGAAAATTCCACTGAACTGAAATACAGCAATCTGAATTTGACCTTTGACCCCCCCCAAAAAAATTTAATTAAAGAAAGGAGGAGGTCAGTTAAAAAAAGAGATGTGAATTAATATTAATCAAAGGTCCAACTGATCACCACGCCTGTATTGTAAATATGCGGTTACGAATAATCCAGCCAAAGTAATAGGAATTAGACCTAAGACAATTCCAAATAGAAAAACTTCAATCATTTCAATTTAATTTATTTGAAAAGGGAAAAGGGGAGGTAATATCTATCCCGAAATATTACTATTAATTCGTATTGCTTAGGAATCTCAATTCCCAATAATTGGTAATTAACACGGTAAGGAACTACCAAATAGATGGAATACCACA